TATACAGTGGCATAGCGGGGAGGAACCTGCTCTTATAGACGAGATTAGGAGAGAGGGGGTTGTACCAGCTAGAAGCCATCAAGCAGTTAGAAGACTTCCTGGACTACCTGACCTGCTGACCTTCCTGCAATTAAATTCCCTTAAGCCCTTCAGGCAGGGCGGTTTAACTCCGTCACCTTCAATGCCATCCCGCCGAAAACCCAAATCAAGTAGAATGGTCGGGTCATGTCTGTTCAAATGCCCCGTTCCGTTGACTTGACTTCACAGGCTCGGCACTTCTCTTATGAAGGGGCCCCCTCTTGTAGTTGTACTGCGGGGTTGCTTTTTTGCTTAGCTGCCTGTCCCACATCCCTTTCTTGGGCACAGTCAAAGACCTTGCAACTAAGGGCTTCAACCGATGCCTTCAAGCTCACCTAACTTGGTTCTAGTGTTGTGACTGGCACTCTACCAAATCCATCAATTCTTGGATTGGTTGCTTCTGAGAGAGCTGCTCTTCCGACTGCTCGTATTCATCCCTTCCCCATGGTTTAAAGAGCTTGCCTTAGGCTTAGCCTTACTTAGTATTCATCGCATCTCTCAAGACTAATGCAAAAAAATAAGACTAAAGCACTAATGCTACAACTCCTACTATAAAGCAAGCCATAAAGCGAAGGAGAATGACACAGTCTTCTAAGAGTTCTGTGGCATCTAAGACTTCCTTACTTTTTACTTTACCGAGGAAGAGAAGAGAATGCCATTTGAAGGGAAGATGGAGAAGAAGTATATAAGATCTACAACCTATTCTCTTTTAAGAAGAAGTTCTTTTGAAGACAGCCTATTCTTTTTCTTTGACTTCCTTGACTTACTATCAACTAAGTGTACTTCCTTGAAAACTTCAGCTCACTAGACTGCTTGCTACTGTACTGATTCGCTTGGAATGAACCCTTCTCGAACACTAAGAATTCTAGACGATCAAGGGATGAATAGTCTTGGACTGGTGGGATCCTAAGAGTTCGACTTCCTCACCCGGCCGTGATTGCTTGAGGTGAATCAGTTGAGTTTGGTCCTAACGTATATAAGAGAGAGGCTGCTTTTAGGTATGAAAAAGGTAGATGATCTTAACTATCAATTTCATAAGAGAAGAAGAAAAGTAAAGGAATTGATCCGCTTCAAGAGTTAGCCCACCTCAAGGCCGAAGTCAAGACTGCCTTTCTACATCAAGATCTGGCCCTGAAAAAAGGTAGGTAGCTTATCCTCACTCGATCGACTCAGGCTATGGTTTGATTCCTGTCATATGTACCCGCCCCCGTCACAGCTCGCATTGTTTTTTCAGTTGAGGATTTCGCTTCTGATGTAGTCAGTCGGAACCTAAGTTCCGTTTTTAGCTTTAGGGATCCACACCTGAACAGACTAGTCTACGCCCAGCCCGCGAGCCCCCAGGAAAGCGAGCCCATAATGAGAGTCAGATCCCAATGTGCCTCCTCTCAAAATAGAAAAATGAACAAGAAGAACGATCAAGTGGGTAGACCCATAGGAAGAAACTGACATCAATCTTGGGTACATCAAGAATGAAAGAAGAAATAGGGCTTTGACTTTCTCGGGCAGGAAGGCGCTTCTTCGATTAGGTGTCTCGTGGCGGGGGTTGTGCACAATCAAAGAGGGGCGGCTACTTTCGCGCTAGCTGCTTTCCCTTATGTTACACTAATTGTGCTTTGTCACCTCTTTTTTATTTATGATGTAGTAGTCGCTCGCACTTAGAGCAATTACGCGCTTCTCTCGTTATGTTATGCAAGCCAGCTTTCTCAAGGAGGAGACATGATTTAGCAGTTAATTACATCTCGAAGAAGACCTCCTAAGCTAAGGACGCCGGCCAGTAGAAAACAATTAAGATATTTTGAAGGAGACACACGAGAGGCGGCCAAAGATTCAGACTACGGTCGAAGCCAATTACAAAGGTTCGGAGGAGGATGAGACCCTTTCAAGGAGGTGATTGAGGCAGTACGGTAATAACCTTTACAGCTACCTGTCCTTATCAAGCGTCAGCTCAAAAACAGGGGTCCCCTTAATGTATGGGACGAGACCAGGTCGGATTAGTAGCTTGAGGGTCGAGTGTTTCGACCATAAAAAACTTTTGGCATTGGCTCAGGATGCCCCGACTTAGGATGTATGCTTCGATACACCCCCTGCTCTGTAGGAATTGACATATGATTTCGAATCATCGTTGATGATGATTTTTTTCACTGCCGGCTGGGGCAACCTTTCGATCTAGGCCTGACTGAACATTTATGAGAAAAGCCCTATAAATTGTCGTACCAGATCATTTCGAAAGGCGCTTGCTTTGGTTAGTTTCCTTCAGCAGCCCGCGAACTTCTGTCAGAGGTGATTAGTCTCCTTACGTGGCGGCAGGGTCGTCACGAGCAATAAGCGTCGACAACATCCTTCTCCTACACACTGGGCAGTCCATTGCTAAGGACTCGGTGCTCAACCGTGCCCATATGCTAGTTGAAACCAATCTTACCTTACCTTATTTACGATAAACCCCGAAGACACTGCTCAGTCTATGTCCTCCAACGTTAGGTAGTATCTTGCGCTTTCCTCTCCTTTTCTGCGAAAGAAGTTCTTGCCCTTTCGATCTTATAAAAAGCATTTTTTGCCCATCGTTTGCACATCGATACATGCCTGCTACGCTTCCTCCTTGTCGGCCTAATCCGCTATCTTATCTCTTTCTTATTTTGGCATCTAGAAAATAATATCTGTGTCAAAGCAAAGAGCTTATTCGAGAACTTGCAAGCAACCTTCTTTCACAAAGAACCTATTGCTGCTTACTTTCCTCTCGCTAACGCTCGACTCTTGCAGACCCTCTCTTTCTTAATGAAATGGATATAGATGTCTCGACTGCCGAATCCTTATCCTGCAAAGAACTCGATTCTGTTGATTCACTGTCCATTTGTCCTTCAACCGGATTAATGGTCAACGACTTTGACAGCCTTTCCTTCACACAAGGTTTTGAATCCTTCTCCCCCGCTTGAAATGAAAGCTTCATCTTTATGACATACCTGCATCCCTTGCCCCGGACAAGCCCTGCTCCTGCTCTTTTTAGTCGTTTCCACTCCTTGAGTCGTTCCTCTCCTTTCGTTCCATTTCATTCCACTCCTTCGGTTTCACCTTCCGTTGTTGATTCCTCTTCCGGAACTCCTACTTCAGGCTCCCCTTTATGATGGTATTTCACCTGGAGTAGAAGAATATGGAAAGGTTTCGAGGCCTACTATAGATGGTAAGCTAATAGGTCTATGGCTCCTGTCCGCTCTTTTGTTATCGTAATCTTTCCTTAGTACCTAAGTAAGCAAGTTACCTTTCTTCCACAAAGAAATGATTTCTATTGACCTCCTGCATGTGCAAGGTATACCCTCCCAGGCCCAGGTCAGGTGGGGAGTCCTTTGGTTTTGGAGGAAAATCCTACTTCTCAGAGCTTTATAAAGGCTTAATTGAGAACGGGATACAAAGCCCTTATTTCGTTCGTGCGTTGCTGACTATAATGTCCCAGATCCGTAGTCCTCATGATAAGCTTCATCCCACGCCTTTCTTGGAAAAACCAAGGCGATTGAATTGAATTAGCAAGTCTCCCTTTTTCTTTGGTAAGAAGTGAAGTTACTTAAACTATCTTTCGCTTTAAAGAACATACTTTTTTGAGTTCTCCAACTAAGCTAAAGTTGTCAATCCTAACTGGCTCAAGCTAGTACCCGTACTAAGAAGGATCGCCTTTGATAGCTCTAAGCTTGGCTAAGCGCTACTGCAGTTCAGGTGCTATTTGAAAAGAAATAGGAATTTTTTGAACATAGCAATAGGACTCATTACCAGGTGGGCAAGAGAAGCCCTTTACATACAATAGGAGATAAGGGAGAAAAGGTGTGAAGGCTAAGCTTCTTAAGCTTCTGTAAAGACAGCTGGAGCTTTCCTTCTTCTCTGTGCACTGAGATCTTCTTTTCTAGTCGGGGAGATGAGTTAGTCCAATCTTTAGAAAACCTCCGCCGCCTAAAGACTGACCAGGGGCATAAGTAGCAGAGAAGCTGAGGTACTAGCTTGCATCGGTCAAGGCGACCGAAGTCATCAACGGGCTTTCTTTTTTCCTCTAGCTACCTTTCACTTGAATACTTTGAAAGAAGAAGGACAAAAGCGCATCTAGGAGAGCGGCTGGATTGGGATCCGCTGGGCTGGCGTTCTCCATCGACTCCTAACTCTTCTTTGGAGTGACATGACTGTAGGCCGGTTTAGCGAATATAGGCCGATAGCTGCTTTTCTCACGACTTACCGTTTCGCGTTTGGAACCTTACTTAGACAAGGCTCGTACACCGAAATCCTTTCTCTTTCCCAACAACCTTTTCTATTTTACTAAACCATATCGGAAGCGCGAAACCATCATGTTCGGAAGTCATCGTCTCATCCCTTAGAATAGTAGCTGTAGCCATTCCTATTCAATATAGGCGGGTGGTTTCTCACTACTATTCTTCTCGGGTGGGCTGCTCTCTTTTCACCGCTTACTCTTTCACTTACTAAAAAGGCTCAATCTTCACACTATCCGCTGGCAGGCGGTTTGGCTAACTTCACCGATTCATTTCCTGGCTCTCTATCCACTTATGTGTGTCCGGTCCCATCTCTTCACCTAGTTGATCCATCTAGCCTGCCTTAAAGGGCTTCCCGGTCAAGCAATCCAACTTCCTGTCTTCGAGATGCTAAGAATGTCTATCTTTCGTACTGGAAAAACCTCACTGCGATTCTCTTATCTCTCAATCGCTAAAGCAAGCCCTCAACTCAATTAACAAAAACAAAGAGCCTAGCCTCGATGAGGAGCTCTCGGTACTCGACCGTTAGTCTGTTACGGAAGACCCTTTGCCTATTAGTAATAAGACTCCCCCCGGGAAATAGAAAGTTCGTAATCCCAATCCCAGGACGTGTAGCATTCTGGTTCTGTCCGCTTCGTCCCAATGGATATCTCTAAAACATCAACCTGAGGAATCTGTCTTTCCACACGAGCATGTCACTGGTAACCTTTTTGATAGGAGAGTTGCTAGTATAGCTGCCAGTACCTGTATCCTAATTGAATAGATATGCCTAGCAAGAATCAGATAGCTGACTAGCTTGTTGATTTGAGGTGTGATCGGCATTCTATATAAGAATAGATTGAATTGCTAGTCCTGGTATCAGTTATAAAAGTGATCGAGAAAGCGGCTTGTTCTATTGGATTGAGCTCGGAGAACTCAATTTAGTCATATGCTTAACACATGCAAGTCGACCCGTCGTTTAGTTAGTAACAAAGATAGTCGACCGGTAGAGAGAGGGCTTTAGTGATGCTAGACTGTTAAGGAGAGGTAGGTAAAGCAGCCTTAAACTAGTCGCATTGAAATTACGTAGGTGATGTGAACCACTTTCGTTGTAGCGCTTCCATCTCATGGTAGCGAAAGACGATTCCTACTCCTAAATCGCTGAGTGATGGGCAACGATCTCTCTAATTATCTATGACGAAATGAAAAAGGTAATCGCGACCCTATCACGAGAGTTGAAAGCAAGTGGAGAGGGCTAACTCTAAATATCATAAGTGATGCGCCTTCTGTCGTGTCAGTGAACGTGGACACCGGAGAGCTACCGATGGTGCAACTATCTACCAATGACGAGATGACCGAGGTTGCGTGCGCCGCTCCGTCAAAGCTTGATTCCAGGTTCAACTCCCTGGCGTCGAGATCTTATTCTTTTGTGAATCTTTTTCCCATGCATCCTTTGGTGGTCTCCCTTATATAAGATAAAGTCACTCTAGTGGTCTGCCCCTGTAACTAACAATTGCATAAGAGAAGAAAGCAGTTAACGTAGGTAGGATCAAGGCGGCGATCAATGCTATCCGACTGGAATGATCGAATCGATTCACTTTTTACTTGATCGAGATTGGGTTGGTGTTCAGTGTGAGCAGTCTTATTTGCTAATCAGTTTCAAGAGGGAAGAAGCGGGGTAGAGGAATTGGTCAACTCATCGGGCTCATGACGCAGGTTCAAATCCTGTCCCCGCCTGATGCCCTCAATCTTTCAGATTCGCAGGGCTCGACAAAACAGAAAGTATCATGGTACGCCTGAAATGGAACTTACTTTAATGTTGGAGGCATGAAAGTCGATCTATTCAGCGCGGTTGTTCGTGAAAAACTCTCGTTTTTCACTACTAGAAGTCTCTCCTTTTTTTGGGGGGAGCGGAGAATTCAAAGAATGAAAGATAAAAATGAAATTGTTTTCTATGATGAAGTTTCTCTATATTTTTTTAATTCGCGGTATCGCAGAGTTATTTATCCCGGGGTCAGGTCTTCTTATTTCTGTTATACTCTGGGGTGTTACAGCAGCACGGATAGCGGAAGCGGCCGGTCCGTCAGATTGTTGGACGGGCCATCCGGACGAAAAAGAACTAAGAAAAAATGAGAAGTTACTAACCCGTATAGCAGATAAACGTAAGGCCCTAGCTGAACAGGCTGTAGCGAAAGCGGAAATGATGCAATTAGGTCTTCCAGGATCCAAAGAAGAACAAAAGAAAGACATCAATCTTATTATGGAAAATTATCTCGATGATTTTGATAGTGATTCGCATTTGAGAAAGCTTTCTAGCTGGAGTAGACCTACCCAGCTAGATGACTCTAACAGTTCTTTTTGGATTATGATTCTCGAAGAAATTATAAAACTCAATTAGAGAATTATAATAATAGTGATCCCTACTTTCAATCCCAGTGATCCATGCGACGAACGGAGTGTGATGCGATGTAGTTATCCCGTGTGAGGAGGAGGTGCGCTGGAATGATGTTGTTCGGGTGGATCCATCATAAATGTCGAAGGTGTATTTGCTTAACAGTATAAATTCGGTGTTCAGGTTGGAGCGAAAGCTAGAGGAAAGGAGTCAATTTAGATAGGGAGAGGGTCTGCAAGAGTCGAGTGTTAACGAGAGGACAGAAGGTCGAAGAAGCTCCCACGGTCCGCTTACCAAGGAATAGAAAGGGAGGACCCGGGGCCAGAGCCAGTTGGGTTGGGGTATAGAGCCGTAAGCGCGGTGGGGGGTGACAAAGGACGTGCTCGTACGGTTCATAGAAGGGTATGATCAACTCGTTGGTTGTCGGGAACTTTCACTCCTCTATATTCGAAATATGCCTTTCTAGGAGCATTACGATCTGCAGCTCAAATGGTCTCTTATGAAGTCTCTATTGGTCTTATTCTTATTGTGCGCCTTGTGAGCGCGTTTGGATCCGCGAAGGCAATCGCTCGGATGTTCCCCTAACCCAACCCGGGAACGGACCGGAGGGAACCGCAGCATGGGGAATGTCCGCGTCTCGTCGCAAGGCTCATTTTTAGTTGTGGGTCATAGGGTGGGTTTCGGGCGGGCAGCTTTATCTGATCAAGGGCCGGGGCACAAGGGTCCTGGTACTATCCAGGTGCGAAGAACCCCGGAGATGACTGCAATGAGCAGAAATCTCACTCACTGGCCTAAACGACGAGCAAACACTCGAACGTGAGAGCAAGGGATCACCCAACAAATGGACGAGCTCCAAGGAGGGAGGAGGGAGGAGAGAGGGAGGCAAGAACCATGCTTTCAGAAAAGTGGCGGTCCGAATCTTATCTGAACTGCGAGAATAACTGACTAAGCCATGCCATAAGGGTCATTCTCCAAACGGGACGGGGCCAAGCCTTTAGGTTGTTTAAGTAGGTTGGGTGACAGATCGGCCATAGGAGTACTCCGGGATATAAACCAGGGCAACTAATGTCGAGCATACGACGATGCCGCCCGTTTTCATTTCATGGAAGTCCCCGGCAGAGGAGAGGGCTGTAGGTGATGGCGCGTTTTTTTTGCTTCTTCTCTAGAGAGGGGCGCTGAAATCATTCCTATTTGGTCGTGCATGGCAGCTTTTAGTATAGATGAAAAAAAAAGGCGGTTTTCCCCAGCCTCAAGAAAGCTTTGCTTGGTAGGCGCTGCCTACTCACTCGGACAATGCTCTGAACACGAGAGTGTGCAGTTCCGCCTCATGCTGAGTCACAGGCAGCGCCTCGGAAAGCACGGACGAGCTACATGCAGGGAAACTTGCACGTGTGGTTCTGGCCGGGGACCCCGGTATACTGTACTAATATGTGTAGGTCCCCGTAATTCGAGTGAGATTGTCATGGCGCAAAAGCAGATATGGTCTGGTATTCCCTTGTTTCCTGTATTGGTTATGTTCCTCATTTCTTGTCTAGCAGAAACTAATCGAGCTCCGTTTGATCTCCCAGAAGCGGAAGCTGAATTAGTTGCAGGCTATAATGTAGAATATGCGCGGGATGTGATCCTTAATAGTCCACTGTTGGCGGAAGCCAATGTCCCGGGGTCCCGGGGACTCATTCTGACTGAAACAAGGGGTGGGTCTTTACCAACTTCAAAATATTCGATTTTAGAAAAGCCAAAAAAGGTGAGCGCCTAGCGCGAGCCTTATTGAAAAGGCCCCTTACTATAGATGCCCCTGCAATCAAACAATCGGAAAGCCTTTTGACAACCTTACTAATAGAAAGGGGAAAAATGCGCTCAAACAACCTATCTTACTAATAATAATGAAGGCCCCTATCGTTGGTAAAGCTACAGCTCGAAAGCCGGCCTTACCTTTAGCAACAAGGGCGTTTAGGCTTTACTAATAGAATATATAGGGCTTTTCTTGCTTGTTTAGTAAAATCAAGCTTTTCATTTTGTTTTGATAGGAGTAGGTGCTTGCTGGGGCAGGGCACTCTTCATTCTTCATTCGAAACTAATGAATGTCGGGTCGGGGGTTTCTGCCTTGTTATCAAAAAGAGAGTTGGGTAAAGCAAACTCCCTCCTTGGACGAGCACGGGGCTTAGTCAAGTAGAACCGGGTTGCGCTGCTTGATGCTCCGATCGAAAACAAATCAGTGGGGCCATGCCGGTACGACTGAATATGCGTTAGAAAGGTCAATCCCTCCCCTACGACACCAAAAAAAACCGGGCCGAACTTCTAACAGCCCGCCCGCTTCCATAGAACAATATCGCGGCAACGTAGACCTAAGTAGTCATATTGGATCCTTGGGAACCATCACAAGTACGACCGGCCTATATTTGAACGAGAATGCCGTGTCGTCCAGCGGAGCCTAGAAGAAGGTGACTCGCGCAGACAGCTGACTCCTTTTCAATAGAAAGGAATAGCCAAACCAACCCAGCTGGCTGGTCAATCTCAGAGATCTTATCGGCCGGCAAACCGGAGACGGACGACCACGGTCCCGACCTTACCAGCACCGGAGGTGTACTAATCAATGAACCCCCGAAACCCACTTTCTTTTCTGACAAAATCAACCAAGCGTCACGACATGTTGTTGATATTGATTGAGTTTGAGGTGACCGAATCCATCCATAAACCTAGACCCCGGTAACCTTCGTAACCAAAGCGTCACGACAACATCCAAAGGTGACCTTTGGATTCTTAAGTAGGGGGGCAAAAGGAGGAGCACGTAGGAATGCCGACCACTACATAAGCCACTAGTGGCTGAGAGAAAGCGAGCAGCCAGCACCTTGTATAGGTTGGGCGGAGCTTGAAGAAGCGAGCCCCTATCAGAGAAAGCCATTGCGCGCTAGCCTAGCTAGCTAGCGTTTTTCAGCTGGCTGTTATGTTAGTTGTAGCGCGCCTTCCCTCCTTCTCTCACTTTGGAAAGATTTAGCAGTATTTTCTTATGATGACCTGGTCGAGAGAGTACGATACATCGGTGTAAAAGATTGAGTGGGATCTGTGAGGTTGGTTTATAGTAAGGGCCCAGTTCCAGTATTTGAGGAAGCATGGCATAGAAAGCAGGGCATGTCATGGGTTGTAGGGAAGAGGTAACACGTGTACATGAAAGCAAAACGAGTTAGGGTTGGTTTGGCCAGTAGAAGCACGTGGAACATATGCACCAGCACGGCATCTAGGTGAGCAGCATTTCCATCAAACTTTGTGAGGTTCCCCCAGGATCCGGTGTATCCTTATTCAAACAAAAGAAGGATTGGACTCCAACTTCTCGTCCAAAGCCTGTGATGAGTGTGTCTAAAAGGCTCTTTATTTTGAACCGCTTTAAAGCGCTCGCAAGAGGTAGATGATCCCCTTTAAAGAAGAAGGATTTTGTTCAACGGAGAAAGCCTTCTCCTCCCCGACCATGAATCTCTCTCTGTTGATCGTGACTGGAGGGTTCAGTCAAGCAAGAATGAGGAAACTTTGACCTTGATTGAATGTGTTACACCTGACGAAAGAGGTTGGTCATTCGAGAGCGTACTTATGTGATGAACTAACCTTTGTCGACTTCGAAAGGTGATCCATATATCATAATATCATAGGCCAGGCAATGGATGCTACTTAGTCTCTTCTTTTAACTTCTTCGTCAGAGGGAAGAGATAGCAGGAAGCTCTAAGGATTCTTAAACCTTCTCGCAGGGTGGCCGTCCGAGACTCTAGCCTGCTTGTTGGATGGATGGTGCCTCTTCAATTCATCTCTCAGAAAGAGAGGGACATGAGCGCGCAAAGCCCTAGCTAATGAACGAAAGAGCGCGCGTTACCTTGCTCTTGAGTTGAGCTGCAAGCTTAGAACTAGGAAAGGCGCAAAGGCTCTAATCAAGTAGGCACTCTAAAAGAAAGCTTTGAAAGCGGGCAGGAATGCGCCTTCTGGAGCTATTCCTTTGACTCTCAACTCATACTTAAAAAAAAAAGAGAGGAAGACACACTAATAGTACTACTAAATAGAGGGTGGAGGGGGAACAGAAAGTCTCCCTTTAACATACATCCCCAGACTAAACAACAAAACAAAAAGGAAAACCAGGGCGTCTCGTCGCCAAACAGATTTTATCCTCTTTCTTCAAAGACTAAAAGCGTTCCGTTCACTTCGTGAACTACACTCATCCTTTCAGGGTCATTGTAGATAATAGAACAAGTACCGCCTGGATGTAGCTGTAGTTAGTCTAGCCCGAGAAAATAAAAATCGCAACCTGCTTATAAATTTTTTTTTATCGAGATTGGTGTTCAGTGTACCGTGGGTACAAGATCGAAAAGAACCCTATAGGCAGGCAGGCTAAAAGCGCTGTCCGTCTTCATGGCCTCAATAATACTAAGTATTGTACTGGCCGAATCCGTTTCGCAGCACTGAGTATACCTCAATCTGCGTTAGTTCAGTTTCGGCTTTGTCCCAAATTTACCACTCCTTCTGTGAGGCAAAACCTCACCACACTACACTTCGGGGCAAGACAAGAGAAGAGGACCGGTCGCTTCGCTTGTATCTTCGGGATACGAATTGGCGGTCTTTCTTTACTAGCACTAGGACGTACGTACTAACTATGGATTTAGTAATATGCGATTTTATATCTAGGATGGGTTTGGCTTTGCCTGTAGCTATTCTTGTAGGCGTTAGGGCTGGCCGAATGTCCATCAAATGAATAGTCTCAATATGGAAACCAAAATAACTGATTTAGCGATAGATGTTGTAAAGGAGAAAATTGTTAACCAACTAGAAATTTGATTGAGAGTATACTAGGGATACTACTGGAGATGTGAACTTTCCAACAGGAGTCAATCTCCAAGAGGTAGCCGAACGTCTTTTTTATCCGATAACTCTTTGAGTGTAACGGCTCACGCTCATGATGGCTTTGCTCTAACGTTAGGAAGTCCTCTCTTTCCTTGTATGGATTTCTTATGAGTGATTCATATGCTTTAGCTGGAGTAGGATTCTTTCTCAAGCCTGGACGGTGGTCATCGTCTGCACTGTGTTCTACGGCCTATGCTGCTGTAAAGATCGATAGTGATGTCTTCGCTACGTCCGGGGGAAAAGCGGAATAATGGTCTCTCTTCAACGTCCGACTCTGTCGTATGCTTAACCCAAGGTCAAGTAGGGATGTATAACCCTTGGCTCTGTGTCCAAAGGAGAGAAAGAGAAGGGGATTCTTGGACTAAACCCCTGGTTACAGTAGCGCTCCTGGCTTTCGAAATGGAGACTTTGATTGGCGGGAAAAAAATGGAGTTATTTAATGGCGCCGAAAGGATGCATAGTGTGAGGGGAGGTGATGCAGGGGCTCTCGGAAGCCCACAGCTTCTGCTTCTGAGCGGACCGCCTCTCATCGTGGGGAATTCCCGTGGCTCATCACTTATGTCGCGCAGTAGTTCCTCTATGATAACCCACGAAATCTCACTTATGTTCCCATCGTCGAGAAGGTTACTGTTTGGTGGCGTTCGGCACGGGGACAACCACTTGCTTTCTATGGTTCCTGGACATTATTCACTCTAGCACACCACAACACCGTGTGGTTGAGTACCGAGTTAGTGGATCCGGGTTTACTACCTATGCTATCTTGGGTTCCGATATTGTTATCGGAGATGCGGAGGTGGCAGCTATCAAGCTCAGTTGCTTCCCTTTGGGATATAGAGACTTTGAATCAAGGACGCTCAAGCCCTTTCCCTTTGGTCGAGCACTCAATCAACCTGGTAGAGAACTCCAAACTCCAGTTCTATGCCTGAATGGACCTACCTGGGGAAAGACAGGGAAGGAATGTGGACGAGACAACTGAGTCTTCCGATTGAAGGTGATCTATCTAATCAAGAACCTCGCGAGGTCAGTCCAATGAGTTCAGGGAATGATCCATTCGATTCCACCCATCTTTCATGGATCTCGGCTTGGTGTTCAGCTAAGTCCAGTTCGTTATAAGTCAGTCTAGTCTATCAGCTTATGAGAATGCCCAGGCTTGATTAAGGTAGTTCAGTGGTTCAATGACTTCGAATTCCGGAGTGCAATAGAGAGTGTGGACAGCCTCAATCCTGAAAGCAAGTCAAGCAGGGGAGGAGAACTAGGGAGAGCCAAGCCAGAGGCGAATGATGCGCACTCATCATACGAAAGCAGTCCATGCAGATAGGAAGCGGAGCTAAGCTAGGTGGATCTACTGACAAGTGGAAGTACCGCCACTACGCTCAATTGAAAGCAGGAAAAAACCACTTCACAACTTCCTAGGATGTGAAAGTGTGATAGACATTCAATCAACGGATTCAAGGGCATCGGAGTCGAAAGTCTTAGTGAGAAGCCCTCTTAGGACTCTTTCCACTCTTCTCTGAGTGCCTTCAACAGTGCTTAGGTAGCGCTCACTGCGGGATAGTCAGCTTACTTTATTATTCGAGAGCGGGGAACTTCCCTTCAATAAGCTTGTTAATGCATATCTGCCCGCATATGGAAGTAATTCCATTCTTCTAACTTAACTAATCACTGGATCAGACGATAAAGGAATGGATGGGATCAAAAGAGCTCTCAATACGATAGAGTTTTTGATGATGAAACTTGCTGTCTTTGTGAGTTGCATCCAGAATCAGTGTATCACCTCTTCTGGGATTCTTCCTACAGTAAAGTCGTTTGGTCTATCTTGCTTGAAAATGGGTTGATTTAGACTCCCACTCGAAACTGGCAGAAAAGAATTCATTGCACAAATCCCTTAAAACTATAGTAGCGGCTAGCTCACTAAGAGATAGAGACGCAGCTTCTCTAATAATTATATATATAGATATATAGCATAGCCCTTTTTCTGATATTGAGATTACGTCAAGTAAGAATTCCTATTCTTCTTGTTCCGAAGAAACCTAAGCGATTCCTTCTCAACCTGGGCGATGCTACCCCGAGAAGTGCTCCTCGACAGATTCCATCTCCGCTCCTGGGATCGAGCTAATCTTTCTTTCGCTTGTAAGAAGCATTATGCTTTGTCTACCAATTCCTGTAAGAGTTCTTACAGGAGAGCCTTAACTCCAGCTGAAAGATGAGACGAGACTCTTATTCTCCTCCCGCCCATATACCACACGATACCAGACCAAAATGTTAGAATTATAAAAGAGCTTTCTCACGTCCATCTATCAGTCTTATTTCCTCCAGCTCCCGCTTTTGCTATTGTAGCAGCTCCGGCCTTTGCCTCATCTAAGGGGTCGGGGGTTTAGAAAGAGTAAAGTAACTAGTTATGCCTGCCCGGCAGTGAAAAAGCAATCGATCGTACGACCCCTTCAAAGATGTATCTATCTATATTTTCTTTTGTAGAAGAAAGAAAACTGTCAAGCAAGGAAGGCGCAGTAAAGAAAGCCTTATGCTGGGCGCTAGTACGCCTAGTAGCATACAGAGCGATGTGTCTCGAAGGAGGCAAAGCCCCATTCTACCACACAATATATATGGGTTTATAATCCCACGCTTAGTTCGTTTTCTCTTTTTTTTTCCTCAGGGGTTTTTCGATCAATGCCGAATAACCCTATTCTATTAGCTTAGTTTCCCAGTAACCTTTTTTACCTAGGTTTCCTCAAAATCCAATCTATTGCAGACTCGTCGGTCGGTTTTAGGACGCCTCACCACTAAACACCAGCTTCACAGGTGAGTTTCCCACGCGGGAGTAAAAAGCCCCTTTTTCGAGGCTCTGGTTTCTGGTTCTTTCTTATGCCGAAAAGAGCTCTTTCATTGAGAAGTTGGTCCTGGAGCTGAAAGAATTTCTTTAGTTGACCCCGCAGCCGCAGCTAAGAGCTAAGGCAGTCGCAGAAGAGCTTGTTTCATAATCAGATCAAGGAATTGGGACAACCCAAGCCAAGGATGATGCAAAACCTTTGGCACTAGCTAAGGCGACCTCCTACGCAGGGTAGATGAAAGGTATGCCCATTGTACCCGTGGTTGGTGCATTCATTGATGCAAGTCCCGGATCGATCTATTTATTCTTTCGGCTAGCCGTACTCATTCCTCTTGTTCAGATTCTTCCTTCGTAGGGGGCCTCTTTCGTCTTTCTATTTTCGTATAGAAAGAAGTCTGGGCGCTTGCTTTTACTCAGCTTCCGGAACTCCTCAACAAGAGCCTAAGCCCCTGCTTGGTCCTTTGCCTGGCACTTGAAATGAAATTTGCATTGTTTGTTTTAGTTAGGAGTTTTACTTTATCGGGAGTGGATCTCTTGAACTAGAAAAAAAGTTTCTAAAAACCGGGAAGCCATCTATCAGCGAAGGTCTAAAAAACAAGATTTCCATAAAAGCAGGGGTCTCTATCGGGCTTTCTCTCGGTGCGAGCACCTATTCCCCCACTACAGTGAGCGTGGTATGTCGCTAGCATTTAATCAATTGAGAGTTGAATTCATCAAACAAGTTCCTATGGGCTTAGCAAGATAAAGAAATATAAAAATCTTTGTTTTAATCGGGGAATCCGTGGTTTAGTGGCTAGGGTGTCTACCTGTGCATCTTGGGGAGGTTGCTGCTGGGAAAGAGAGTTTCATTCCACTCGAGAAATCATCAAAAAAGACGGATTCGATTCTTGGAATTGGTGTGCTAGCTGCTCTATAAAAGGGCGAACATACTGAAAGAACCAGTGAGAAAAGGTCGTATTTGTACCCCGGTTGGAAACCTAAAGTAAAGAAAAAGTTGGTCATCTTAATCTTAATTAAAATAGAAATTCTCGATTTGGAGATTCGTTGTTCTTGCGAAAAGAGGCTGATTGGGGATTATAGGTTTCGGCTCTTCCTTGCGCCCCTAAGGTCTTTCTCTTTTGCCTAGGTACTGCTCTACGGAAATCAATATCGAATAGAACGAGTTCTGGTTCCCCAATCAAGCTACCAGTTCGACATGCTCAACACTTGCTAATCTCCCTTCTTGAGGGTTACACTAGCGCTAGGCGAACGTTCTGATCCAGCTACCCCAACAACTCCTTATTCCAAAATGGGCATTCACCCGTGGAGTGGCCAATGGGAAACTTATTCCCCTTTTTAGGCCTCTCCTCAAAAGAGGTTGGGCTGGGAAATTCATACCTGAAGAGGAAGGACCGAGGGTGCTTTCTTTGGAGGGTAAGGTACCGATCAGATCAAGGAATTGCGTAAATAATGCGGCTTGAGCGGCCACTCTTTCCCCGCCGTGCGCAAGACTCAGGAAGTCATTTTCATTTGGTGGTATCGAATAATATAGATATAGAAATGCTTTCTTTAGTTTATCGTATAATAAAGGAAAGGCTGCATTTAGGAGTGATACGCTAACTAGAGAAATTTCATAAGAGAAGAAGAAAAGTAAAGGTTTTGATTCGCCTTGAGTAAACAAAGAAAAAAGCGCGTCATACTTGACTTTTTCTTTCCTTTCAAGGAGGCATTCGATGCCATCATCATTGACTTATGCCTCCTCAACCTATCTGGAGTAGGTCTTTGCCGAGAAGTCAGATATTATTTACGGGATATAAAGTCCGTATAAGAAGATCGCCCGAGAGGGGGTTTTGCCACTCAATGCTAAATCGGATACTGTCTCCGAAGATAAATAACTAGGCTTTTCGATTCACCAGGCGCGGAAGCTGAATTAAGAAGATAGGTAATAGATGCCGCTGAGGGGTCTGTCTCCCGATCGGATGCTGTCCTTCTAAAGCTCAAGATACCCGAAGCTTTTGGTGTTCGTAGATAGCACCTGACAGAGTTTAGTCAATTATGACGGATGAAAAAGTTAGCGAGCACAGGAAAGAGAGAACAGCTAGTCAAATTACAACCTTCTTCAACTGCTGAGTCAACCCTAAAAGTGGATCTGGCATCAAGCCTATCCCTTGACCCTTTTTCCGGGATCAAGTACTACTTATAGAAATAGAAAGCACCAAAGGTAAGGCGGGTTCAGTTAGGGCATCAGTTGCTTCAACTAAAGAATCAGCCAAAACGAACCCTTAAACTAAATCCGCAACAGAGCGAGTAGCCAGGTGTGAATGTTATGGATCTAGCTCTTCACGAGCAGCAGAGCTAGACAAGCAAGCAACAAGGCTCTTTTCAGCCTTTCCTAAGGGTGTTTATCCTGATGAAATAGAATATATGTATATACAGGCTCGCTACTACTACTCGAACTACCCGAGACAGAACCAGACTTGCGTAGGAAAGAAAACAAAGTAAGTCCTCTCCTTAGCTCTTAGGCTAGCTCGAGGGGAACTGCTGGCAAAGAATCCATGCTGGGAACAATCTCTCTCCGCTTGAATGTTATCGCTTCCCTTGCCTTAACCCGGCCTTAAAAGGCTCGTCACTTAGACTCTTCATCTTAGCTTGTAGCTGTTCGATTGTCCTCTGATTCTGCTCGGATCTTGTCCTGTGATGAAAAGGAACTGAGCTTCTGACAATGCCGATAGGAAATGAGATGATTACTAGTTGGAACTTCTCTCCCGATTTGGCCTTTGGTCCGCTTTGTTGGGGTTTTGAGGGGTTTCTCCTTAGCGACCTATCAATATAGATTAGCTTGGTACTTTCGCACGATCGGTACAAGCATCCGGTAGAGTTATAGAGGAAAACCTATCCGAAAAAGTAAAGTGCAGTTGATTTCGCTTTTTCCTTCTTGTTTGGCAGGAGCAACTCCCCAACCGCATAGAGGTTTGTTATGGGCATCGAGTGTGAAAAGTGTTGGATGGGACCGATAGCATGAGAGCATGATCCCCAAGCTTCTGATACGAATGAATAAGAGACTGAAGCAGAATTGAATTACCAATTAGACTAGTAGTAGAAGACTGAAGCTACTGAGCTAGCGAGTTGTCTGCTACTGAGCGACTTTCTCCCCCGCCGCTTCTTAGGGAGGGATAGCGGCTGTATATCGGTTGTTTTTCTCTTCTTGAGCTTCTGATTCCTTTGAAAGAGTCAGCTTTCGCTCCTGAATGACTTCCGTTTCTAGTGGGAAGTCAATTCAATGACCAAGTTGCTCTATCGAGAACGAGTTTTCAACCTACTCTAATGTACCACATTCCATTTCCTAGATCTGAAGTTCTAATGCTTGCTAGGCGCTTTTCTAGGCCCTCCCCTCCTTGGAGGAAGTGTGGAAAGATTTACCGATTCCTTAGAGTCATGAACGAGCTCCTGCTGGCTGGCTAACTGGAGACAGCTTCTTATAAAGAAAACAAGCCGCTTTCAAGCAAAGTCAAGGAGCCATTCTCAAGTAGGCCGCAGTCCTCTCATTGGTAGTGGGAGTGCGGGAAAAGGGGGTCAAGGCTATCAACCGATTCTTTCCTCTTTCTTTGCTGCAATAGATGAGATTGGCATTGGCCTAGTTCCAATCCTTTTAGAAAAGCCCTCTTTTTGTCCATTCGGTCTTTCCATTCCTAAATCCAATCTCAATCCCGACATTTGACCTCGGCCTACTAAAGTAAAAGGCTCTTTCTATTCCGAGTTGGCCTGCACCTTTACTTTTACGAATCTCCTTAAGAAGAACCAACCATGGCATTGGACGAGAGAACGTCAAGAGGCCTTTGAGGACTTAAAGGGAGCCATCATGGCGGATCTGGTGCTGGCCTTGCCGTCATGTTCACTGCTACTGACATATGAGACATCGCTAGTCATCCGTTTTATCTCATTCAAGCCTTGTATGTATGTCCTGGATTTCCCTACCAGGATGAAATGACTGGACAAAGAATGGTTATTCACTGATTATTCACCGAAGAAAGGAGAGATTGGCTTCATGCCTATTCCCAAGAAGGCCATCAATGAAACTCTTATTTCATAGCTTGGCGAATTGCTTTCCTTTCCATGCTCTGGTATGAACACTATAAGGGATTGAGCTAAGAAAGCTGACTGAATCGGGTTCGAATGAGACTTAGGCATCCTTAGGGATCCTTACATTAGGCACTACCTTCCTGGTTTGGTTGGCTCCCAAGATATTCCTTGAACGATAGGAATCTGGGAGAAGTCAATTCCTTTTTTTTTTCATTTTCTTCTGATATGGAAAAATGTAAAAATAGATTTTGGAGTTAGAGCAAGTCATGGGAATTTCTTTAAGTAAGAACGATCCCCAGTGTCATCCCCTTCGTCTCCTCGAAAGGAAAGAAGTGACGAGAGGGTAGAGGGTAGGGTAGCAAAGAGACGACCACTGCTTAGTAAGATAGCAGCCAGTGAAAGAGTAGAACTCATTATCTCCATTCCAATTCGAACTCAAAGTGTTCAGCAAGGAGAGTCTGTTGATCCTGAGCTTAGCCCCCTATCGCTTACCGTTAACTGCTACTGCTGCTCTCGTATATGACTGCTGTAAAGCAGAGCTTTAGGATCAGGCCAGTAAAGGCCGAATTCTTAGTTTTTATCTTAATTAATCCATCGGCAAAGATCATGAAGGTTGGTTGCAGGCTGATCAATATCCACATTTAGAACAGAGCTGAGCCCAAATCCACCCTGCATAGCTGCACTGAAAACAGAGATGTTCGGCACTTTCATCTTCAAGCATGCACAGGCCACAAAAAGTCACGGTGTTGGGATAAAATCTGCTAACTCGATCTGCTGTAAAAAGCCCGGAGTTGAGGGCCATCCAGGCGAGAATACTGTGCTTGGGGATATTCAATTTGTTCCGAACGATGCTTGCATAGTCGACCTTAGGATAGGTCTGCCTAATGAGGTTCCAGGGCTGTTTTGGAGTTTCAATTTCCATCCGGGCCAAACGATCCTGTCTTCAACAGGGAGCTGCGGGAGTTCATACAGGGCAATCTCTTGCATTGGACACTGTCCAGCCATTCTGCGGCTAGGAGGAAGGGAAGGTTCCAATGCTCCATTATAAAATCGCTTACTAGAGCATGGTCCGGGAGACCTCTTTCCCTTATAAGAGTGACCTCGTACCTGTAGCTGATCGGGCCATTTCTAAGCCACGGACAATGCCACAGCTTTGTGCTTTCGCCATTAAAAATCTGAAACTTTATAGCATTAGCCACATTTTCCCTTACCGACACTCCTCCAAGACTAAGAGCAGCTACATACTTGTTTTTCAGACCTTCTGCTGAAAGCCTTCAAAATCCTCTTCTAGTCGCTTACCTACCTCGAGGAGTGACTCTTTTTCTTGTGTTTAGCTGAGGGAAGGAAGGTGTTATGGCCTGCCCGAGGAGGAGATTCAGTCCCTTTTTATGGCTGTGGAGAAGTGGACGAGGATCGCGGAGGTGTTCTCACTATGGTGATTCGGTGAAGAGGGCGTAAGCCTAGTGATTATTGTTGAGATCTTGTTGGTAGACCTCCACGATATGCGAATGTAGCTACTTCAGAGTATGTTCCCACTCCTAATCCTTCAACCACTACTGAGCATAAAACTCTATCTGTGTCTGAGGATGAGTACACTAAGTTCTTTCAGTATCAAGCAGCAAAGCTGTAATCTATTCCTACTGCATCATTCGCCCTACCTTTCTTTCTCTTTCCTATTGACATAGCAAAGTATGGTTCCAGCGAAACCCGTCTATTCATTCGTTTGTAGCTGAATTTCTCTTATTCTGGTAACATTCATTCCTGCTATTTGTGAGTAGTCTTCCCGGTTTATCCTCTGTAATAAGAGGTAAGAGTAGTAGGAGCGATACCGTTGTAGCTAGAGTAGTCAATCAAATCCCTTTTTCGAGAAAGTGGTAATGAATGGTCTGTAGTAAGCAAACCCAGTAGTAGCTGTTATTAGTAATACCAGTCATTCCTCGGATGGGAAGGCGTAGGCGTAAAGTAAAAAGGCGGTGGGCTGGCTTAGACAGCAAGCAAGCGAGGAGATTCACCAAGCCGGTGTGACAGTATGAGTAGGGTAGACTAGCAGGCAAAGGAAGCTCGGATCTTTCCATCTCACTTCACTCCGATTGACCTAAGGAAAGGCATGAATAGATGAATAGGCTGCAGCTGTTGTTGGAGTATCATAGAATAAAGCAAATCCCCTAAAATAGAAGGGTTCGTCTTTCAGCTTCTTTGCTAGTCTTAGAGTCTAACACCCGGGTAGAAGAAAAGGAAGAAGTAATCGAAGAAGAGAATTAACTAACTATCCCGGATAACCTTTAAATTGAAAGGAGTCTTCTTAGCGGCCTTGAAGGAGTGAAAGAGAGAAGAAAGAGTAGCCGTTGTTGGTGTAAGCCTATCAGCTGTTGAATAAGCAGTGTTAGCACCAAAGAAGGATGGATGGGAGCTGCTGCTATAATATAAGAGTAGAGCGTTGAACTTTATTGATTTTACCCGATGCTCAAGTTCTGAGTGGGCGTAGGCGCACGTTCTCAAAGGTGGATTTGATAAGTGGATACAACCATGGTATTGGTTGGGTGGGGAGACGAATGGAAGACGGCCTTCAGCACAAAGGAGGGCCCGTATGAGTGGCTCGTGATGCCGTTCGGTCTCACCCATGCACGCACCGAGTACCTTTATGCAACTGATGAATGAGGTACTGAGACCATAGAGGGGGTAAATTCCGTATACCTGAATGATCTTTCTCTTTCCGGAGTGAGGAAGACCTAAACCGTAACTTGTGGGAATTTTTGGATAAAGTTGTATGTCAACTTGGAAAAGGGCGAGGGTGGTCTACGATCAGTTGGGAAACTCGTATACCGACGGGTTTGGTTGATCCCGGGAGGGATTGAAGATAGACCAGTCCAAGCAAGAAAGAGTAAGTGAGGCGGCTATGAAGGCGTCAGGAGGTACGAGAAATGTAAAAATGTCAACAGTAAGTTTCTACGAAATTGGAGTGGGATAGCGTCGGGTCTGGCTTTGTACTGGAGGAAGGAAGGGCACAAGGGGTAGTAAACTCGAGCTACTGAAAAGACGCTTTACCTTTGTTTTTACCGGATTTTTCACAGTGATTTTTGAGGTGTGATCGTAGACCACCCTCGGGGAAGGCAATAGGAGGGGTGGAGGGCATACCAGTGAAGTTTTAGAGCTCGAAGTTGGACGACGCTCAGCAAAATGACTCCACGTATGATCCAAAATTTCAATGGTGAGAGCACTGAAAAATGTTCAAAACTATCTATTGCCAAAGGATTCGTAGTGCACACGGACCATCAAGTACGGAGGTTCAACCAGTCTCAAGAGAAGTTGAACGCGAAAGAGTCAAAGTGGGTGTTCTTCCTTTCATCGTGCGTGATACGACATAAGGCAGGGAAGCGCAACGTCGTAGCAGATGCACTAAGTAGAAGGGCCATGCTACTGCAGTCTGTGGAAACCGTAGTTCACTACGGAGGAAGGTGGGGACGGATAATTTAATTTTAGGACTTTTGCGAGGCATGGAGGTTGAGCGGGAACCCGGGGAGATCGAAGTAGTGGACTACTTTAGATTAGAATGATGTTCTATTTTTGAAACCTGCATACTGAACTTTACGAGAGACCCTATTGAAAATGAAGGAGTTAGAGTAAGGAGCGGGGAGCTAAGACAAAACGTACCAATTGGTAGCGGAGAACTACTATTGGATTGGCCCGGGACATTGAAAGATTTGTTTAGTCGTGTCGTCTTTGTAAGGAATAAAAAGGTGGCAAGAGGTCTTTATTCCCAGGCTCGTAAACTCGCTCCTAGTTCTTCTCCCATTTTCGCCCCTTTACCAGATAAGGCGCATCCCTTCGCGGAGTCCTTCCTACCCAAGAAAGAAGAATAGAATGAGGGTTTACAGGGTGAGCTTCAGGCGAACTAAAAGGAGTAGATCACTAGCCAAGTGTTAACAGTCAAAAGTCCCGATGATGATTTAGGAATGAAGTGAGTCTGCTTGCCTGTCTAGTCGGAGATAGCCTTTTCAAAGTCAGGAGTGGCGGGATGCTAAAGAGAATGCTGCTGCTGCTTCTGA